TCCGCACCACTAAGGAATCTAATCGTATACTTGAACGATAACCCAGAAAATCGAGAGAATTTTTTGATAATTGGTTTATCCGAATCCGTATCCTTCCTGATTGAGACCACATGTAAAAATAATATTGCCATAAATTGACAAAGTAAAATTTCCACTTATTCATCAGAAGAGGCGTATCCTTGGAAAAAAGAATTGATTTTCTTTGATATCTAACAAAATGTATGAAAGGATCCTTCAACAAACATAGGTTAGCCTGAAAATCATTAGCACAAACTTCTACGAGATGCTCTATTTTTCGATAGAAATGGATTCGTTCAAGAAAGATTCCAGAAGCAGTTGATCGTAAATGAGAGGATTGGTTACGGAGAAAAAGGAAAATGGATTCGTATTCACATACATAAGAATTATATAGGAACAAGAAAAATCTTGGATTCAAAAAAAAAAGGGATTTCTTTGGAGTAATAAGACTCTTAAAATGACAATACTTGTAGAGAAGGAACCGTAATAAATGCAAAGAGGAGGACTCCTTTACCCAGTAGCGAAGGACTTGAATCAGGATTTCCAGATGGATGGGATGAGGTATTAGTACATCTAACACATAATTTAAATGTGAGAATTTGTCCTCTAAAAAAGGAAATATTGAATGAATTGATTGGAAATTATGAGATTTTCCCCCTTCTTTCCCTTGTAAATAAGATACGAATTGTGGGGAAAATGGAATTTCCACAATAATTGCAAACCCAGCCGATATCATTTGAGAATACAAATTCTTATTGTGCCCAAAAAAGGGATTTTGATTAGAATCATTAGAAAAACTAATCAAAAGATTTTGTTGATACATTCGAGTAATCAAACGTTTTACAATCAGTAAACTGAATTTATTGTCAGAACCCGCATTTTCCAAAAAAAGTGATCTATTACTATTAAAACCATGATCATGAGAAAGTGCATAAATATACTCCCGAAAAAGAAGTGGGTATAGGAAGTTATGTTGTCTAGATCTATTGAGTTCTAAATAGACTTTAAGTTCCTCCATTTAAAATTTGATTTGAACCAAAGATAGGGGATACTTTCGATTCTAAAATGATACATAGTGCGATACAGTCAAAACAGGGTATTCTAGTAAGAAAAGAATAGATACCTCAGAACAGATAAATTCATCAACGGATTCTCTATCCTCTCTTTTGCCACCTAATTGAGTTCGGTATAGGCTAACAAAATGGTTAGAAATCCTTTATTTTTTCAACCCAATCGCTCTTTTGATTTTGGAAAAAAAAACTCTCTTTTCCGTATCAATATACTGCTTCTTCTACACATTCACGTCTAACCCATACATAATAGGGAATCACTAATAGTTAGGACTCATAAAAAATCAATAATCCACTCAGGAGAAAAACTTTTACCGTACCAGGAGCTAATTTTTTTTAACATTAAATTAGATCGGGTAATCATTCAAATTAAGAACAGAAGCTCGTTGCTTTTTGTTTCCCTATAACTATAATTTGGCGTCATAGAGCTCTATCCATTTATTCACTGGACCCAACTTTGAATTCAATTCATTTTTTTGTTCCGCACAAAAAACGATTTTGTACCGATCCATAATATATATATACATTCTTCAAATATATTCTTAGAATTCTCCGTTGATACGACATGCTGTTTTTTCCATCCAGTCCTTTCCGGATCAGTCGTGGCCTTACAAACGCTACCGATGGTATGGACGAATCCCTTTCTTCGTACAAATGTGTAAAAGAGGCTAGTCGCACTTAAAAGCCGAGTACTCTACCATTGAGTTAGCAACCCCAAAATAATTCGAATGTGTAGATACAATCGGAATAAAAAATTTCAATTTGATGACGCAATAAAATCAAAACATTCAATTAGCAAGAATTTCTTTTTATAAAAATGTCTAGTCGATTCTGAATATTAAATGGTAAGATCAGATCAAAAAAAAAATTCAGATTTTTTTATTTAATAAGAAAAAGGTTTGTGTATCACACAAAAAACAATTTCTTGTGATACTTGTGATACAAGAAATTCAAAATTCAAAGAAAGAACCCCTCATTTGAATGAAGTTAAGTAAAAAACCAAACCTATGGAACAGGGATAAATTATCTACGATCGAATTATATTTGTTCAATACACTGTTGTCAATATAATTGTGAATATTGAAGCTAAACGTTGATAAAAGATCGAAAAAGAGTCTTTTTTCGATTTTTGATTTTTATTTTATTTTTATTTCTTTACTTTAATATTATGAGAACACAGTATTCTATATTAACTTCTATATTTCTATTAAGATTAAATATTAAATATTTAGAACATTAAATAAATACTTAAAAGCAAAAAGAAAAAAAAAAATACAAAAAGGAAAGAAGGGGGAGAAATAGTATATAGTAAAGAAAAATTTGTATAAAGCTATACACAAGTCATCCACACCCTCTTTCTTTTTTGTATTTCATTAATTGAATTCTTTTTCAGTTTAATTAAGACTAAGTTACGTAAAAACCCCTGCCTTCTTTGAAATATCATGAACAGTTCCTGTAGGTTGAGCACCTTTTTCAAGGAAATCAAGAATCGCGGGAATATTTAAATAGGTTTGGTTATTTATCGGATCATAAAAACCTACTTTTCGAAAATCTCTTCCTTCTCTTCGGGATCGAACATCAATTGCAACGATTCGATAAACGGCTCATTGGGATAGGTGTAATTGACTAATACCCCCCCCTAGAAACGTATATGAGGTTTTCTCCTCATACGGCTCGAGAAAACAAAATGATTAGAAGTTCTGTCTATGTATGGACTCAGAATGTTAAATAAATCCATAAACCCAACAAATCACTTAGACATTAAACTCTTCTGTTTTTGTTCTTTTTTTTTTTTCAAAAAAAAAAAGAACAAAAAAGCATTTCGACTCTCATAACTCAAGTTGGATAACTCTCAAATAGCTCAAAAAAATGCTTAGGCTTTTCTTTTCTTGAGTGGTCTTTAACCCCTTTTTTTGTTTGTCTCGTTTAAAATCCATTTTGATTCTTCATTCGGATCCAGTTGTTGAGACAATTAAAAACGGTATTTCCTTGTTCCAGGATCCTTTCTCTTTGCCTTGAATCCTTGGGTTTAGACATTACTTCGTCAATCTTTTATTTCAAAAAAAAAAAATGGCAGCAACACGCCCCTTTTTCTTTTTATTTATATTGATAGTTTATTTCCATTGATAGATTATAGTGATAGAAAGAAATCAATCACAAAAAAAAAGAATCATACGAACGATCGATTTCCGCATTATAAACTTTTGATCGAAAAGAGTTGTACAAATTTCAAAAAACTTTCTTTTTTTTTTTTCATTTGAAATCGGATCCTTTCGATTTCGATATCAAAAAAACACTTACGAAGCTGTTCCAACTTATTAATTTGTATTAACTAACCCTAGATCCTTTCCCCTGAAAAATAAATAAATACTTCCTCCTCGAGCTCCATCCTGTACTATTTACCATTCCAACCCCCCAAAAAACACGGAAACCAAATAAAGGATGTCGAGCCAAGAGCACTTTCATTTCCATATAAAAAAGTGGTGGGTTTTTACATCCACAGCCGATCATGTACTTCAAGTCGCACGTTGCTTTCTACCACATCGTTTCAAACGAAGTTTTACCATACCATGTCTCTAGTTTTGAACCGGTCTGTAATTGATTCAATTATGGAATCATGAATAGTCATTAGTTCGTCCGGTACTCGTTCAGTACATAGTAATCTACACTTTTTACTTACATATGGTAAGTATCTGAAGAAAAATTTGAGTATCAGTAAAAAGAACTATTTTAGTTAGTGTATGAATGCAAATCAAAGAATATCAATATAAACCAAGTAGACAATATATATATTATCTACTTGGTTTATATTGTGTTATATTTCTTTTTTTTTTTATAATATTTATATTTTTATATTTTATTTTTACTTAAATTTTTCTTATATTTACTTATATTATTAAATACAATATCTAATTGCTTCTATTTTTTTTTTATACTTTTATACTTATATTTTTGAATTTAATTTTGTAATTTATTAGTCTATTCTTTATATTTTATTATTCTATTTATATATTAATATTCTATTATTATATAGATTGATTTTTTTATTTTAGCATTAATATTAATTTGTAGTATTATTATTAATTTGTTTCTTTTTTCCCAATAAAATTTCCAATAAAAAGCGGAATATATAACTAGAATACATATCCAATACACTAAGAAATAACAGATAGCTTTAATATAAACCATATAAGATTAAACCATATATACGATATAGAACATTAATAAAAAATATAAATTTTATATCTTCTTATTATAAGATATAAAATTTATTATAAGATATAAAATTTATTATAAGATATAAAATTTATTATAAGATATAAAATTTATTATAAGATATAAAATTTATTATAAGATATAAAATTTATTATAAGATATAAAATTTATTATAAGATATAAAATTTATTATAAGATATAAAATTTATAAAAAATATATAAAAATATATATTTTATATATATCTAATATATATATATTATATATATATAAGATATAAGATATCGAATTCTATATATATATCTAAATCAAAATCTAAATAAAAAGAAATGGCTATAGATAGAAAAAAAATACTGATAATAAGTCATTAAATCAGTCATTTAACCATTAAAAAAAATATATTGAATTGAAAAATTTCCTATTTTCTATTCTATTTAGAAGATTGAATTGAATAGAATTCCAATTGCTTATTAGATTTTAGATTAGAGACAAAGGCCAAAACCCTAAAATTAAAAGAAAAAGCATCTTTCCATATGTAATTTTGTTTTGTTAATGAGATTTGGAATGGACAGATACAAATATTAAAATTAAAATATTCCATTAGAAATTAATAAAAATGAACTTCTATCTAGTTGCATTGCACCCTCACTTTATATGAATGCTGTAATGATAAAAAAAGAATCTTTTTTTTTTGAATCTAAACCCATCTTTCCCTTGATTGAATTCAACTAGTACCAGGATCACCTTTTGGTCAGAGAATTCATAAATCAAAAAAGAATAATTGGAATTGGGCTATCTTATTTAAGAGATAAGAGCAGATAGAAGCTACTTTCCCATTTCGATTTAGAATGTATGATTGCAAATTCAAACTTACCTGAATCATAACAGAGATGGATTCCGTTCCATTTGCGTATTACATGTTATTTGAACTCGAGTCAATTTGTGAAAAAAAAAAGAATTCAAAGTCTTGCCCATATTTGACTCTTATAAAATAAGATTTAGCAGGTTAAAGGGCAATTTGGATTATGACATCTTTATTCAGATATAAAAAAATATCTTCTGCTGGGACGAAAGGATTCGAACCTTTGATCACCGGGACCAAAACCCGTTGCCTTACCGCTCGGCCACGCCCCATTCTGTCTATTTGACACTACTAAAAAAAAGAATAATATGGGTATTCCTTGTTTGTCAAGTCCAGTTTGTTCCAACCAAAGATATAAAGAATCCATTTGATTATTGCCGGGATTTTCACACATGTGGAGATAGAATGAAACCGAATTTATTGATCATTACATATAATTCAATTAAGATATTGTATGAAATTATGATTTCTTCTATTCTCTTGTAAGAATTGAAGGTGTAAGAATTGAAGATTTTTTGATTGGGTGCGCTCAAATCACAAGAGGTTTGTTTTAATCTGCCTTATTTTCCTTTCTTCATTTTTTCCTTACATCAAAAACATCTTAATAATTCAATCAAAATTATCTCCAAGACCAAAATTTTGTTATGATTAATATCTTTAATTTAATCTGTATCTGTTTTAATTCTGCCCTTTTTTCGAATAGTTTTTTATTCGCGAAATTACCCGAGGCTTATGCTTTTTTAAATCCAATCGTGGACTTTATGCCAGTAATACCTCTTCTCTTTTTCCTCTTAGCCTTTGTTTGGCAAGCTGCTGTAAGTTTTCGATAAGATCCTTAATACTTGCCTAGAAAAAGTCTAACAATTGAAAAGATCAAATCAAATAAGTCTTACAATATAAACGAACCCTCAATTCAAACATTGAAATTCTTGGATAGCCGTAATAAATTTGGATCGCCCCTTTATTCTGGCCCTTTTTTCACCGAAAGACCCTACTTAGAGTTCATCACAATATCGAATTGTTGGTATGAAAAAATTTGTTGTAATGGTAATGAAAGACTCAACTCTTATTACAAATCCATTTTTGAAAACGCTTTTTCTATTTCTAAAGATTCTAGTCCATTTCTATAAATACTAGAAATCGCTTCATTTTCATTTTTGAATTTTCCTTTCTTGGTGTCAAAACCAAACTATGTCGTATAAAAACAGAAAATCTATTCTCTTTTTTTTTTTAAGATCTTGGAGATTGTGTAATGCTTACTCTTAAACTCTTTGTTTACACTGTAGTGATATTCTTTGTTTCTCTCTTCATCTTCGGATTCCTATCTAATGATCCAGGACGTAATCCTGGACGCGAAGAATAAGAACAAAAAAAAAGGCTTCCTTGCTTTATTTTTCTATTTTTATAAATAGTATTAGGATTTGATGTATTTTACTGTCAAAAAGCAAAACGGAAAGAGAGGGATTCGAACCCTCGGTACGAATAACTCGTACAACGGATTAGCAATCCGACGCTTTCGTCCACTCAGCCATCTCTCCTAATGAAAAAAAAAAAGATAATTAATATCTTACAGCACAGAAAAAATAATACTTGAGCAAACCCCTCTTTTTTTATATAGATTATATAGGTTATATATAGATATTATCTAATTAATAATAGAATTATATATGTAGGTATTATATAGTAATATATGAATATATAAAATGAATATATATTATAGAGAATCTAGATATATTCTAGAGAATATGGATAGATAGAACTTTTATCCGTTCTTTTTTTTTTTCTATTTTTATTTATATATTTCTATTTTTTATTTATTTAATTTATGTAAATTGTAAATTATATAATATACATTATTAAATTCTAAAAATGAAATAGAAAGAACTATAATATAATAAGTATAAATAAGTATAAAGAAAAAAAAAGATAAAGAAGGAAGAGTCCAGAAAGAGATATCTCAAATAAAAAAGAAAGAACTTGGTATTGAGTTAGTATCTTTTTCCTATTTTTAAGTTTATCAAGTCCTCTGACAAAATGCTCTACTTTTCAGGATTTGATCCTATTTTGATTCGGCCCAATTCCCTTGTTCGATAAAGGTCTGATTATATACAATAATCACATTGTAGCGGGTATAGTTTAGTGGTAAAAGTGTGATTCGTTCTATTACTCCCCTTGATAGTTAAGGGGTCCTTCGGTTTTATTCCTAATTCCGATCAAAACTTTATTTCTTTTAAAAGGATTAAATCCTTTACCTCTCAATGAAAGATTCGAGGAAGAATAGAATTCTCGTCATTTGTATCCAAGGGTCAATTATAAATTGAAAAATTGGATTATGG